CCCTAAAATTTCTATTTGTTCGAATATGTAAATAAATTGCAAATACGATCCAAGTAATAAATGCCCAAGTTTCTTTTGGGTCCCAATTCCAATACGACCCCCACGCTTCATTAGCCCACACCGCTCCCGAAAGGATTCCTATGGTTAAAAAAGTAAATCCTAAACTAATAACCCGATAACTCCAATAATCCAATTGTTGAATCAATTGGGACCTGTAATAATTTTTAGCAGAAAAAAAAGAAGTATTTTCGAAAACATTTTCACCCAAGAAAAATGACTCGTTTACAAAACCATTGCTCTTATAAAAAAGCTTTCTGTTTTTTCGAAATGTAATCACTAGAAGTGCTACTGATAATAAGGACCCACATAAAAGGGCTGCATAGCCCAATATCATCATACTTACGTGCATTATTAACCACTCGGATTGAAGAGCAGGTACTAATATTCCAGATTGGTGTATTTCAGTTAAAATACCTGAAGTAGCAAAGCCTTGGGTAAAAATAGCACTTGGGCCAGTTATTTTACTTAAAATTAAAACATTTTTTTTTAAATACGGAATTATATGAATAAGGGAGAAACTCCATGAAAGGAAAATTAATGATTCATATAAATCGCTTAGTGGGAAATGTCCCGAAGAAATCCAACGAGTAACTAATAATCCTGTTATACAGAAAAAAGTAACTATTATGCCCTTTTCTGACGAATCGTATAGTTTTACGATTTCATCGACTAAAAAGGTTATCAAATGAATTGTAATTACAATTGAAACGATCGAAAAGGAAATGTGAGTTAATATATGCTCTAAGGTTGAAAATATCATAAAAAATATTAAAAAAGAAGAGTCCCTTAATTACATAATTCTAAAATGGAAATCGGGAATTGAATTCATTATAAGATCTATTTATCCTTTTTATAAGACGGTATGCCGCCACTCGGACTCGAACCGAGATGCATTAGCACTGCTTCCTAAGAGCAGCGTGTCTACCGATTTCACCATAGCGGCCTGTCTTGAACTCATAATAGCCTATGAATAAGCAATCGTCGAGATTGAAGAAGCTATTTTAGTTTAGTAATGATTCAAATGGATCAATAACAATAAAAAGTTGTTCAAATAGGAATTTGAAGTTGAAGGTTCATTATTTTAGATTTGAGTTTAGAGTCTTAGTTTTTTTTATTTAACCTGGGGCTTTCCTATATTTTATGCTTTCCTCGAATTGAACTCTTGTAAATAAACCATTCTATACTCAATTAAGGAATAGAGTTCAAAAAGTTTTTGTTTTCATTGTTTAATCAGCCATTTCCCTTTTTATTTTATAAATCTAAAACAAAAAATGAATTTTGAAGACAAAATAGAAAGAAAAAAAAACCTATTTTGCATCACTCAAAATTGACAATTAGTCATACAGAATTTCATTAAGCAATTTTCTCTATTGGGTTAAGGGCAAGATATACATGGGGGTCTATATAATAATTCAGAGAAAATAAAAAGGTTTCAAAATTGAATCAATTAGTTCTTAACTTTCACTAAAGATTTTTATATATGTTTTTCTATAGATATGGAAATATCTAATTTTTTAAAATTGAATTCTGCAAATAGGTCGATGGGGAAAATAAAACTCCCCACCTTGGAATAGAAATGATCTTTATTCTTTTGTCAACAAAAAAGTTATTATTCAGTAAATAGAGGATTTCCTAATTCAATTATTTTATATATCAATCATAAAAGCGAAGAGAGTTCTATTACGTATTGATTGGTGAGCTAATCAATATCAAATATGAAAGGGAAATCGTTTAATTATTCAATTAGATAATAATTGAATAATTTTTGCAAGTTGATTCAAATTATTCTAACGTTTTATTACTTATTTATTTTTGTTTGGCGTACAAAAAAACTTTTTGAATTCCCGGTAGAAAGAGATTTCGCTAATGAAAAAGCCTTTAATGCTACCCAATATCCCTTCCCTTTCCAAATATTTTTACGAATACGCTTTTTTGATGTCGAAGTGCGTTTTTTTGGAACTGCCATTTATAAATTAAAAAATTACTCATTGTTATAGCTGGATGTGAAAGACATCTATTGTTCAAAACGAATTCTTTTTACTACTATTTATTTTCGAGCTAATAGTGTCCTCCTCAAATAAAACATTATCGAGATAGGCAAAAGATATGTGAAAATTGCATAATACTGGAAATAAAAAAATCCAATATGTGTTTTTTTTTTCAAGTTTTTCTATTCCATAAAACATTCAGAATCGTAAAAAAGAAAAGGTTCTCTATCGACTGGTATCTTTATTTCACAATTTCACATTCTTTTTTATTATTTTATTAAAAAAAATATATACCTATAGAATTTTCTAATCGGCTGTTCTGTAGAAATGAAGAAATGAAATTAGTTGAACTTCAAAATACTCGATTTCTATTTAGTGTTCCATATTTCATTTATATGCAATAAAATACCTCGAGAGGTTTAAAGATAAGAACCGCATTTTACTTCAGGAAA